TGAGTTGTAAATTGTAGCCATGAAAGCGTAAGAACTCAACGGGATTCCCTTCTTTGTATGATTTGAGGGGGTAGGTCCCGTTGAGTTCTTAAGAATTAGAATATTTTTCGTCTAAATGGCAAAACCCCATTCCATTTTTCTGATGATGTTTTTGAAAAATGCAGTTCATTGATCCATCCGCCCGTTGCTCGATAGTCTCTATCGATACTTTCAAAGTAAAGTTAGAAGAAAGAAGAAATCACTCAATTTCCTAGATGACATACTATCCTCAAATAATAATAAAACCTTAGTATTTTTTTGTATCTCATCAAAAATGGAAATTTTTCTAAGTTTATTGAAGAAGTTCTATTTACTCAATAAACCTCGCTCTCTTTTGTTTGCCCACTATTCTACTATTCTCTTTTATATTAAATAATATAAATAAAATATTATGTAATTATGTAATAATATATATATATTAGACTAGTAATCTTTGACGAACAGGATAAAGAATCTTTTTTTCTTTCGACACAAGAAAGAGATGTGGAAAATTCCTTTTCTTGTGTCGAATACTAGGAAGATGAATAATCGTCCCTATAATTTTGTGTTCCACGCATTTATCCGTTCTATTCCCCGCTTACTTATGTCTAGTATCTAGTCGAATTTTATTCGATTTAGAATAGAAAACACTATTAATGTATTTTATGACATTGAAATGTGATAATAGTAACATAATCATACCACCCCAATTTGGATTCAAAAAAAGTAAAAAGTCTTCTTCACAATCTACATACTATGACTAGGAATGCAGTACAAGTAATGAGTATAAAAAAGCAAAAGGCTTTTCATAATATCCATTTTTTATCATAAAGAGTCGTCAAAAATAATTTTGTTCTTTTTACGTTATGAGCTCAATGTCGATAAATCCGCGAGTCTAGAAATTCATTTCTGACAATTGAACCTTCTCGAACTGTTTCTTTTTAAGAACCAAAAAGATTTGTGCCAAAATAACAGATGCCAAGAAGAACAAAAGGCCTTGGACACGTAAGGGATCTTGAAGTACTATTTCTGCATCTCCCTGACCAAATCCGCCCACATTAGGATTACTCGTCAACGGTTGATCCAATTTGATAGATTCGCCTTCTGAAACAAGAAGTTCTGGCCCTGGAGGGATAATATCAACCACTTGACGTCCATCCGATGCATCCGCTATGGTTATTTCGTAACCCCCTTTTTCTTTTCGTATTATTTTACCTACTATACCTGCTGATGTAGCATTATAAACTGTATTGTTACTTTTGCTCCCGTCGGGATAAATCTGGCCCCTTCCCCTGTTTCCGCCTACATATATAGGATATTTTAAGAAGTGAACCTCCTTCGTAGTAGCGGGGTCCGGGGAAAGGATAGGAAAGGTTATTTCACTATATTTCTGACCAGGAACGGGGCCTATCACAAGAATATTTTTTTTATTGGGGCGATAGCTCTGAAAAGACAGATTGCCTATCTTTTCTTTTATCTCGGGGGAAATCCGATCAGCAGGAGCTAATTCAAAACCCTCTGGTAAAATAAGAACAGCCCCTACATTCAAAGCACCTTTTTTACCATTAGCAAGAACTTGTTTTAGTTGCATATCATAAGGGATTCGAACAACTGCTTCAAATACAGTATCTGGAAGTACCGTTTGTGGAACTTCAATATCCACGGGCTTATTAGCTAAATGGCAATTGGCACATACAATACGACCAGTCGCTTCTCGCGGATTTTCATAACCCTGCTGTGCAAAAATGGGATATGCACTTGAAATGGATGGCCGAGTTATGATATATATCATGAGCGATACGGAAATGGATCGAGTAATTTGTTCTTTTATCCAAGAAAAAGTCTTTCTAGTTTGCATGGTCCAACCATTGAGCCCAAAAATGTCTACAATAAATTTGGTAGGTCGCTAACCTAGTTCCCTATCCGTAATTCTGCTATTTACTGGAATAATTTTACTGGAATAAATAATATTAATATATAGAATAAATCTTTGGGATGGGTATAAAAATAAAGAGTAAGTATGATTTTACATGCTTTGCTTCTGTACAACTACAAAGTAAGAAACGTTAGAATTGAATTGGATTAATATCAGTAGATCCTTTTTTAATCATTCATTGAATGATAAATCACTACAAGTGACGGAGAAACACGATTTAAATAACGAAAAATCAAAAATTTAAATAGAGTATCTAGAATGACTGGAAAAGTAGAAACAAGACCAGATATAATTTGATCATTATGAGCAAATCCAAAATCTTTGTAGACAAAGCCAATCATTAGTTCCCAACCATGGGGCGAATGGAATCCGATACATAAATCTGTTAATAAAAGAATCGAAAAAGCCTTTATTGTGTCACTTAAGTTATATAGGAATTCCTGAGCCCAAGAGTTAAGAATAACAAGTTCTTTATTACCCAAAATTGAATAACCACTTAGAATAACGAAACAGATTATATTTGTCAAGAAGTGCAAAATCGTATGGATATGATCCTCATTGTGTATCTTGATTAATTGGAGCGTTTCTTTGTGGATTCCTATACGAAGGTTTTGTAGATGTGTCTCCGAGTATTCCTTGATCATTTCCTCCAAAAGAAAGATTTCCTCCAATTCTATGAATTTTTCGAGAATATTTTTTTCTTGAATATCATTCAAAAAAATTTCATATTGCCTAGTATTCCACAAATAAGTAACCCAAGATTCCAGACTTTTATTAAATGAGAGAGAAATCCACCAGGGCAAAAATACTATAGATGCAAGATATAAAAGAGGGTTGAATGCTTTCTTTTTTGACATTTTTTCATTTCGTCTATGAATTTTTAATGAACCGACCTCATTAGTTGACTCTACGCCATCCAATATTTCTCTCATGCATGAGTTCTATTACAAAGTATCGAACTTATGAATCTATTCACTGTTTTGTTTTGTGGTTGTTACGTTACGTATACGTCTTCTTTGACTAGAATGAGCGTTATGAAGAAACTTCAGTTAAGTTATGGTATAGAAAAGGGGGATTCTTTAGTTTTTCCTTACTGCTGAGAAAGCATTCACTCTCTCAGCTCATTTATCAAAATACTTCAATCGGTACACGCAAGAAATAGGCCAATTCGGCAGCTTTTTGTTCGATTTCCCGTGGAGTAACATTCTCATCAGTACGAGTCAAGGGAATGGCCCCCTGGCCTCTGATATCCATATAAAGGACACGGCGAGCATAAATACCCTCTTTAACTTCTATTCTGACGGACTGAATATCCTTTATAAGGAATCGGAGGAAGATGCGACGATTTTTTCCAGGGAATCCCCAACGAAAAATACACACCATTCCTTCTTTTCTATCGAATCGATCATAACCACCCCCTACATTCCACGAAATTGTGCACCACAAATAGGAGCTAATAAAGAGACCCGCGATCCCATAGAAAGACATCACAATCCCTTGTGGAAAAAAAAGGATTTGCTGAGACGGAAATAAAGATATCAAGTTTCTCCCAAGATAACTGGAAGTTCCAACCAATAAGAATCCTAATGAACCTAAAAAAAGGATAACGGCCCAGCAGAAATTACTTGTTTTTCGCGACCCCGTTATAGGTTGTATCCATATATGTTCTGATCGACAACTCATACTTGATCTGGTTTCGTTTTATTGTAATTGAGAGAATACCCTAGACTTTAGTCTTTTTGTTTCCGAAGTAACTCTCATCAACTAGTACTAGTTTGATGTGAACCTTTAAGAGTAATTTATCAAATTGGTTAGATCTAAAAAAAAAAAAATACCCTTCGTATGATCCCATCAATATACATATAGATGTACCGATTTTACAGTTCAGCCATCCGGCGATCCTGAGATTTTTTCAAATAGATAGAATAGAATTCCTTTACCCCCATATCATCTTTCTACAGGCCAAAGAGCCCCTTTTCGACGGAAGCGCCGCATGTTATACCCTCTTTTCTTACACTAAATAGGTATCTGCGTTATGATACAAGTCTTAGTTTTGAAAAAAAAAAATGGATCAGAGTTGGTCCCATCAGATCTAAACAGTCTTATTTTTTTGAACATGAAGAAATAAAGAAGCCATTGCCATTGCCGGAAATACTAAGCCTACTAAAGGCACCAAAACAGAGGGAAAGTCGAAAGTTGTCATATAAAGGATACCTCAATTTACTATTTGTACCTGTTATTATTTATATTATTATATTAATATTATAAAGATAAAGATTAGTATAAATCTAAGTATATATCTAAGTGAGTATAGAAGGTACAAAAGCATATATCATATCTATAGTTTCTATAATTCTAAATTATATATTTGGATTATATATACATACGTAAGACGTAGAACAAAAATTTTTTATTTTCCTAGAATTTAACGAAAATAAGAATTCACTATTTTTCTTGTTGATAGAGGCCTCTTAACTGAATTAGTAATCAAGAATATAGATAAAAAGGAGTTATCCACAACTTTTGATTTCTTTTTACAATTTAGATCTTATGTCAACAAAGAAACCCCATTCATATTCGTTTTACTTGGATTCTGATAAACTAACTACTTGTTTGCTACAAATAAAAAAGGAACTTAATGCTCTATTGAATTTTCATTCAAAGGAAAGAAAGCGTGGAGCTGAAATAACTCACTCAGAACGCTTTTTAAAGGATTACGTGGTACGATTAGATCGAATAAGCCCTTCTGGAATAAATATTCAGCCGCCTGTGAACCTTCAGGTACTGTTTTATTCAATGTTTGTTCAATTACTCTTTTACCCGCAAATGCAATATAGGCATTGGGTTCGGCAATAATGATATCTCCCAACATACCAAAACTCGCAGTTACCCCCCCTGTAGTAGGAGATGTAAGAATTGGTACATAGAATAACTTTTTATTTGATTGATAATCATATAAAGCAGAAGATATTTTAGCCATTTGCATTAAACTCAAACTTCCCTCTTGCATACGCGCCCCCCCGGAAGCACATACTATAATAAGAGG